GCTGAAACTACGTGAAACCCTGACAAGGGTTTATGTACAAAGAACGGGCAAACCCCTATGGGTTGTCTCCGAAGACATGGAAAGAGATGTTTTTATGTCAGCAACAGAGGCCCAAGCTTATGGAATTGTTGATCTTGTAGCGGTTGAATGACAATAGCATAGCCTGGATTTCGCATCAATTCGTGATTTTAAATTACCCCTGCCGAGTTTCATATTAATATATTATGACTTTTATTTACTATTCTATTCAATAAAAGGAATTCATAATCATGCGGTTAGGATCGATCTAAACCAGTCCATTATGTATATGATTCAACATGCCAACGATTAAACAACTTATTAGAAATACAAGACAGCCAATTAGAAATGTCACAAAATCCCCCGCGCTTCGGGGATGCCCTCAGCGTCGAGGAACATGTACTAGGGTGTATGTGCGACTCGTTCAGATCATGAACTAGAACAAAGGAAAGAGAGCCATGTTCGAATATCAATGATCAAATAGGATAGAACGGAAAACGAACTACATTTCCTATCTAAAAATAAGAAAATGGAGCATATCCCTTTTATTGTGTATGAAATTTATGGTTTCTATTGGTGTAAATCCACTCACCTCAATTCAAGATGAGAAGCAATTCTCCATTGGTAGCAAATGGTTATCCATTAAGCGGAGGAAATCTTAGTTAATATAGACCCCTCTTGCAAGAACGGACTAACAGGGTCAGCTACCCAGCCAACCTTCATAATTAAATACCGTTACTGTATAGGTAGAGCTCGTTGTGAAAGACCTATTACTGGATAATTCATGGGTAGAGCCGAAGAATGTGAACTATACAAGTTAGCAATAACATTGATTAAATGAAGTAAAGGCTCCGGTGTATAGAGAAGACCTCACCGTTTAAGAAGTAACCATAGAAACGATGGAATCCACTATTTCTTTATCATTGCTATTTTTTTTATTTATTTTTAATACCTAGTCTAGTACAATTTCGTATTTCGAGGCGAAACGCCTATAAAAAAGAAAAAATCGTGGTTGGGAAGGTTATAGTAGCCAAAGCCGTTGGAATTTTTAGTTTATACATTGGAAAAATCCGTTTTGTTATTAATATACTAGGAAAGGGGCAAAAGAATAACTGAAAGAAAGGAAATCTATTAGTTATTCGTGAAAGTTTCATTTATTCAATGACCAGAATTAGACGGGGATATATCGCTCGGAGACGTAGAACAAAAATTCGTTTATTTGCATCAAGCTTTCGGGGGGCTCATTCAAGACTTACTCGAACTATTACTCAACAAAAAATAAGAGCTTTGGTTTCGGCTCATCGGGATAGGGATAAGCAAAAAATCAATTTTCGTCGTTTGTGGATCACTCGAATAAATGCAGCAATTCGTGAAAGGGGGGTATGCTATAGTTATAGTAGATTAATAAACGGTCTGTACAAGAGACAGTTGCTTCTTAATCGTAAAATACTTGCACAAATAGCTATATCAAATAGGAATTGTCTTTATATGATTTCCAATGAGATCATAAAAGAAGTAGGTTGGAAGGAATCCACCGGTTAAACGGAGTTGCCCGGAGAATGAACTCCGGGAAGGTCGAATAAAAATGAATAGAATATGATAAAATATGAGAAAGTAGTCAAAATAAATATGAATCAACAAGTTAAATAAAAAAATTTATTCTTCCCAGATTATTATTTGTTTTCTTACGACACGAGAATTCAATCCGGATTCTTGGATTTTTCCAACAAAATATCAATCCCCGTTTGAGTTCGGATGGGAATTCGAATTCAAGTGAATAAAGAGTAAACCTATCTTTTTCTGGCTCTAAGACTAGGAGTTCTAGTGGTCGACTCGGTTCTTTCAAATTGTTTCTCATTATTAAGAAAAGGTAACAAAGATAAAATACGAGCTTGTTTTATAGCAATAGTAATTAATCGTTGTTGTTTCAAGGTCAATCTATTCACTCGTCTAGATAATATTTTTCCCTGTTCACTAATAAATCGACTAATTAAACTCATGTTTTTATAATCAATTCGATCCCCCGATTGGATCGGGGGCAAACGCCTACGAAAAGATCGCTTGGATTTAAGAAAAGTTCGCTTGGATTTATCCATGGTTTGGTTAGTTTATTTCTTATCCCTAAAATCCTATTTCAGCCGTATCTCTAATTAGAATAAAAAAATAGGATTTGGTTTGTTTATAATTATCTTTAACTATGTTAAATATGTTATATATATAATGTCATTTTTTCCTTTTCCTTGTAAGATAGATAAGGGCGCAGGTGCTCGGTTCGATCTATTTCTTTACCTCCCCGTGAATCGTATGTTTGTAACAATATGGACAGAATTTTCGCAACTCCAATCGATTAGGCGTATTGTGCCGGTTCTTTTGAGTAATATATCTGGAAATGCCCGTTGATGCCTTATTAACATTAACACCGTTTCGAACACAAGCGGTACATTCCAAAAGAACCGGTATTCGCACATCTTTACCCTTGGCC